GGAACGACTTATGATAGAATCCGCCTTGTTTATCTTGACGAAATGGGCGGAATAGCTATTCCAATGCCAAAAATGTTCACGATGTTCAGTAGCTTTTCGATGGCTTCCCTTGCATTACCAGGTATGAGTGGTTTTGTTGCCGAATTGATAGTATTTTTTGGAATAATTACCGGCCAAAAATATCTTTTAATTCCAAAACTACTAATTACTTTTGTAATGGCAATTGGAATTATATTAACTCCTATTTATTCATTATCTATGCCACGCCAGATGTTCTATGGATACAAGCTATTTAACGCCCCGAAGGATTCTTTTTTTGATTCTGGACCGCGAGAGTTATTTCTTTCGATCTCCATCTTTTTACCTGTAATAGGTATTGGTATATACCCCGATTTCGTTCTTTCATTAGCAGTTGACAAGGTCGAAGTTATTCTATCGAATTTTTTTTATAGATAATTGGATGACTGAAATAAAAAAACCTATGTTTGTTTTTAAAAACATTCTTGGACAATGAAAAAAAGTCTTCTTTTTTTCTTCTCTTAACTTAAGAATTAAGTAAAAACAATGAAATTGAACTACATATGGTAGAAAACCGTGTGAATCATCAATACAATATTTGATTCACACGGTCCGCATGCTGGTTCATACAATGCGTCGCCCGCTCTTGTATTTGTAATAACTTGTCTTGAATTCAATTAAATGTTGATGGAAAAGAACCATAACTATGTAACCCTATTCCTAATAGATTGACCCCAAAATAGCATATCCAAATTATAAGAAAACCTATAAACGCTACAATTGCCGAATTTGGACCCCGCAAATTTCTATTTGTTCGAGTATGTAAATAAATTGCAAATACGATCCAAGTAATAAATGCCCAAGTTTCTTTTGGATCCCAATTCCAATAGGACCCCCACGCTTCATTAGCCCATACCGCTCCCGAAAGGATTCCTATGGTTAAAAAAGTAAATCCTAAACTAATAACCCGATAACTCCAATAATCCAATTGTTGAATCAATTGGGACCTGTAATAATTTTTAGCACAAAAAAACGAAGTATTTTCCACAACATTTTCACCCAAGAAAAATGACTCGTTTAAAAAACCATTGCTCTTATAAAAAAGCTTTCTGTTTTTTCGAAATGTAATCACTAGAAGTGCTACTGATAATAACGATCCACATAAAAGGGCTGCATAGCCCAATATCATCATACTTACGTGCATTATTAACCACTCAGATTGAAGAGCAGGTACTAATATTCCAGATTGGTGTATTTCAGTTAAAATACCTGAAGTAGCAAAGCCTTGGGTCAAAATAGCACTTGGTCCAGTTATTTTACTTAAAATTAAAACATTTTTTTTGAAATATGGAATTATATGAATAAGGGAGAAACTCCATGAAAGGAAAATTAATGATTCATATAAATCGCTTAGTGGGAAATGTCCTGAAGAAATCCAACGAGTAACTAATAATCCTGTTATACAGAAAAAAGTAACTATTATGCCCTTTTCTGACGAATCGTATAGTTTTACAATTTCATCGACTAAAAAGGTTATCAAATGAATTGTAATTACAATTGAAACGATCGAAAAGGAAATGTGAGTTAATATATGCTCTAAGGTTGAAAATATCATAAAAAATCTTAAAAAAGAAGAGTCCCTTAATTACATAATTCTAAAATGGAAATCGGGAATTGAATTCATTATAAGATCTATTTATCCTTTTTAGAAGATGCTATGCCGCCACTCGGACTCGAACCGAGATGCATTAGCACTGCTTCCTAAGAGCAGCGTGTCTACCAATTTCACCATAGCGGCTTGTCTTGAACTCATAATAGCCTATGAATAAGCAATCGTCGAGATTGAGTAAGCTATTTTAGTTTAGTAATGATTCAAATGGATCAATAACAATAAAAAGTTGTTCAAATAGGAATTTGAGGTTGAAGGTTCATTATTTTTGATTTGAGTTTAGAGTCTTAGTTTTTTTTATTTAACCTGGGACTTTCCTATATTTTATACTTTACTCGAATTCAACTCTTGTAACTAAACCGTTCTATACTCAATTAAGGAATAGAGTTCAAAAAGTTTTTGTTTTCATTGTTTAAGCAGCAATTTCTTATTTTTTTTTCATAAATCTAAAATAAAACAAAAAAGGGATTTTGACGACAAAATAGAAAGAAAAGAACCAATTTTGCATCGCTAAAAATTCACAATTAGTCATACAAAATTTCATTAAGCAATTTTCTCTAGTGGGTTAAGGGCAAGATATACATGGGGGTCTATATAATAATTCAGAGAAAATAAAAAGTGAGAAAGTTCGAGAAAACAAAAAGGTTTCAAAATAGAATCAATTACTTTCAATGAGTTCTTAACTTTCACTAAAGATTTTTATATACGTTCTTCTATAGATATGCAAATATAGAATTTTATTTGCATTTTATTCTGCAAATAGGTCGATGGGGAAAATAAAACTCCCCACCTTGGAATAGAAATGATCTTTAT